GATGCATTACATTAATTATATTCATAAAATTTTTTATAAAATAATAAAAATCTCAAAATATTTAATTCTATTTTTTTATTATTTCTTATTAATTTAATAAAAAAATAAAGTAAAAGCGGGTAGCGGGAATCGAACCCGCATCGTTAGCTTGGAAGGCTAGGGGTTATAGTCGACGTTGATTCATCATTTTTAACGTCTCTAATTCAAAACTGAACGTGAAACTTTGGTTTCATTCGGCTCCTTTATGGAAGATGTATAAATTCCTATATTAAGACATGAACGAAAAAAAAAAATTCCACCCATAACATCTATGTCAGCTTTTCTGTCTTAATGTATTCAGAACAACCCGCTTTCTAGACGATCCCTATAGAAAAGAGGGGGATTCTATTATAACAACCTTTCTAGTTACTTCGTTCTCTATTTCTATGTGAGAGAATCCTTAGGAAAAGCATTTTGTTTCTACCGAGCTAAAACAATTTGTCGATGTCTCTAGTAAACCAAAGTCATTGTTTAATAGCCATTTTGCTTCAATTTCCGTAATACAAATTCCAAATTAAAGATTTAGTTACGATTCGAAAGCCACTTTCTATCTTTATCCATGGATCCTTTACTCATACTTATTCAATTAGAAGTATTGATCTAATAAAAAAAAAAATTATGTTTCGTAATCTCATAATCCAATTTTTCAATTTTTAATTGATTCTTGGATACAAATCACGAGAATGTATATTCTTCCTCGAATTTTTCATTGAGAGGTAAAGGATTAAATCCTTTTAAGAAATAAAGTTTTTGGTCGGAATGAAATATTAATCAAACCGAAAGACCCCTTAACTATATAAAGGATTATAGAACGAATCACACTTTTACCACTAAACTATACCCGCTACAATCCGATTATTGTATATAAATGAACCTTTTGTCGAACAAGAAAATGGGTCGTAATAAAAAGTTAAAAGAGTAAAAAGAAAGGATAGGATCATAAAATAATCATGAAAATTAGAGCGTTTACGTGTTGTATCAGAGAACCCAATGAGATTCGGAAAAGAGAATTCATTAAATTTCAATAACTAAAACTAAATAACAAGTGTTTTTTTGCCGGAGGTTTTTGACCTAGACGTCTCGACAAAACTACTTAAGCCATAACATACATGAAAATGTATTGTGCAAGAATCCACAGCTCCCTTTTTGTTATTTATTTACTTTCACTAAAATAAAAGGAATGAAGAAAATAAATATAAAAAATTAAGATAAGAAACGACACTTTGATTCGATATCATTTGATTCTATATCATAGAAATCAAAAGAGTTTTTATTTTTCCAATCGTAATAACAAGCAAGTATTTTAGTTTTCAAATAAAAAAAAAATTATTTATGATTCGTTGGAACAATAAATGGCGGGCCCGGCCTGGTCAGTACTTAGCCGGGCCGTGGAACTAAAAAGCACTCTCGGATGAAAAAAAAAATATTATGAAGGGCTCTTTCAATCCTTATTTTTTATAATGTAACATAGTATTATCCTTTTTCAATTGGGAGGAGAGATGGCTGAGTGGACTAAAGCGTCGGATTGCTAATCCGTTGTACGAGTTTTTCGTACCGAGGGTTCGAATCCCTCTCTTTCCGTTTTTGTTGATGACTTGGTATTTTCTTTCGAATTTTTCGCGAGCTCTTTTTATTTTTAATAGTTAAAAATGTGTAATAGATAAAATCCTACTAAGAACATTTTAAAATCAAGCAAGGAAAACAAAAACCTTATCTTTTATTCTTCACGTCCAGGATTACGTCCTGGATCATTAGACAGGAATCCGAAAATAAAGAGAGAAACAAAGAATATTACTACCGTGTAAACAAATAGTTTGAGAGTAAGCATTACATAATCTCCAAGATTTTTTTTTAGTAAAAAAGAGAATAGATTCTCCGTTTTTATACCGCATACCCTACTATTTTGATTTTTTATTTTGACACCAAGAAATAAAGTGGGGTGATCCAGATTTTTCGCGGTTGTACAAGAATTTCAATATTTGAATTGAGGGTGTAAGACTTATCTGATCTTATCAATTCTTTTCTTTGAATTTTTTTTTTTTTTTTCAATAAATCATGAATTTGTCTAGACATTATTAAATTAAAGATATCATCGAAAACTTACAGCAGCTTGCCAAACAAAGGCTAAGAGAAAAAAAAACAGGGGTATTACTGGCATAACATCTACGATTGGATTTAAAAAAGCGTAGGCCTCGGGCAATTTGGCGACGAAAAAACTACTTGAATAAAGAGCAGAATTAAGACAGATACAGATCAAACTAAATATATTAAGCATAACAAACATTTTGTTCTTGAGGATAATTGTATTTTATTTATTTTGATTGAGTTATTAATAAATTGAGTTTTTTATTATTTTATTATTATAAATTATTTTATTATTATAAATATTATTATAAATATGTTATTATTCATAGAAAAGAAAAATGAATAAAAAGAAAATAAGATAGACCAAAAAACTTTCTTTGATTTGAACTCACCCAATCAAAAATCCTTCAATTCTCAAATCAAAAGAGAATAGAATAAACCATACTTTCATACAATATCTTAATTGAATTATATGTAATGATCAATAAATTCTGTTTAATTCTACGTCTACATGTATAAAAATTCTAGTAATCTATTTTATAGATAATAGATATTTAGACTTGAGTTGACGAACAACCAGTACCAATATTAGTATTTATTAGTGTCGACTAGAAATGGGGCGTGGCCAAGTGGTAAGGCAACGGGTTTTGGTCCCGCTATTCGGAGGTTCGAATCCTTCCGTCCCAGAACATACCTGACCCACGATCATTTTATTAATCTATAATTTTATTAATCTATAATAAAAAATAAAATATATATCTATATCATAATCTATATCATAATAAAATATATCAAAATAAAGATTGTCTTTTCGACCAGTCTTCCGTTTAAGAGTATAATATTGTTATAGAATGTGATTCTTATTTCTTTTTTTTTTTTTTTAATCATATCTTTTTCACAAATTTAATCGAGTTCAAATAACACGCATATGAAACGAAATTTTGAAAATATTACTGAATTTTACAATATGAAATATGAAAAAATAACAACCTAAATCTTCAATCTTTCCTTACATCAGTCTTTTTTTTTTTTTATTAATCATTGATGGTTTAATCCAATATGGATTTATCTTTCTCTTAATGATGATAAAAAGCGAATGGTACTTACTGTAAAACCTTATGCAAATAATGATATAGGGTAGGAAACTATTCAATCAATTAAATCTTTTTAATGATTTCTTATGAGTTCTTGGTACTCTAAGAAGTGTGAAATTGTTGAATTTATCCTATCACGTTACTTGAAGATAGAGATTCAAAATAATTTGTTTATTCGTGTTTATTTATTCATGTTATGTTAGTTATAATTAAAAAAAATTATAAACAATGGGGTGAAATTGATTGAATTCTTGTTGAGACTTCGTCATACATTATCCATTCTTCATATAGAAGAAAAAAGTATAGATTATTAGACCGAACCGATGATTATTCACGATTCCATAATTGAATCAATTACATACTGGTTCCAAACTGAAGGAATGTTATGGTAAAACTTCGTTTAAAACGATGTGGCAGAAAGCAACGTGCGACTTGAAGGACATGATCAGCTGTGGATTCTTACATCCACCACTTTTTTATATTATATAGGAACGAAAGTGCTCTTGGCTCGACATCATTATTTGTTCTGTTCCACTGGAACCCTCATTTTTGAGAGTGTTGCCATGTAAATAGTACATGATGGAGCTCGAGTAGAACGTATTGATTAATTTCTCAAGGGCAAGAATCTAAGGTTAGTATCGATCAATAAATTGGAACAACTTCGTAAGTATATTTTAGATATATAAATCTAAAGGATCCAATTCGATAAAATTTAAAAGTTTATTTTGTTGGAATTGGTAAAACTCTTTTGATCAAATCAAAAGTAAAGTGTATTACGTAGGAATCAACCATTCATATGATTCTTTGATAGAAAGAAATCACAAAAAATGGTATGTTGCTGCCGTTTTGAAACGATTTAAAGATCACCGAAGTAATGTCTAAACCCAATGATTCAAGGCAAAGATAAAGATCCTGGAACAAGGAAATACCGTTTTCAATTGTCTCAACAACCAGATCATATTTAAGAATCAAAATAGATTCTAAAGGAGACAGACAAAAAGGGTTAGAGACCACTCAATAAATTTAATACCTAAAAGGTTTCTTTTGAGTTATTTGAGAGTTATTCAACTTGAGTTATGAGGATACAAATAATTTTTTTTTGGGGGGGGGGGGGGGGGGGAAGACTAAGAAAAAGTATTTAAACTAAAATCAATAATATAATGAATTTGATGATTTTATGGATCTATTTGATATTATGATTCTATACATAGACATAATTTAGAATTTTCTCGAGCCGTACGAGGAGAAAACTTCTTATACGTTTCTAGGGGAGGGGAGTATTGTTCATCTATCCCAATGAGCCATTTATCGAATCGTTGCACTTGATGTTCGATCCCGACGAGAGGGAAGAGATCTTCGTAAAGTGGGTTTTTATGACCCGATAAAGAATCAAATCTATTTAAATGTTCCTGCTATTCTATATTTCCTTGAAAAAGGTGCTCAACCTACAGGAACTGTTCATGATATTTCAAAAAGGGCGGGGGTTTTTACGGAACTTCGCCCTAATCAACAAATAAAATTCAATTAATGAAATAAAAAAAATGTGGATGATTTGTATATAGCCTTGTATAACCTTTTTGTTTCTTTGCTACTTCCTCTTTTGTTCTATTTATATCATACTAAATTTATTATTGATACTAAATTTATTATTGTTACTATAAAAATATAAAAAAGTGTCTTTGACAAAAATCTATTTATATTTTATTGATATAAATTGTATTGATATATATAAAATAGATAGAAAAAGATTAAGTGAATAAATAAATGAAGTAATCGGGTCTATAAATATAAAATTTTGAGATTACTGTCAATGAGTTAAGGAACAAATAAAAAAACACAAAGGATTTCACTTGCTTATTTTAGTGAATAAACCTCATTTTTTTCATTTTTTTACTTAATTAAATTTTTTTTTCCACCAATATTGTATCAATGTTGTGTTGTATAGAAATATTATATATAGTGCCAATCCAACACAAGTCCTTAGTTTTTTTTTTTTTTCTTATTTTTTCTTATAATTCTAATTGTCTAATTGATTGAAATTGTTAGTTATATTTATAAATTGTTTTTTCTTTTGTATTCTTTTCTCAACATTCATATTGACAACAGTGTATCAAATAAATATAATCCGATCGTGGATAAAAGGATCCATTTATATCTCCGTCCCATAGCTTTTATTTCATTCAAATAATGGGTTCTTGTATTTTCTGTGATACAAGAAGTCTTTTTTTGATTAAGATTAAACTCAATAAAATCTATATATATACTATAGAATTAATGGATGACATAAGAGACAGGGAGCTATTTATAAATATTTTACTTTATTTATAAATATTTTACTTTATCCCTATTTTTATCTGAGAATTTTTTCATCGGATCTGTTCATTTTTATTATGTTCAAAATCTAATCAATTAGAATTTTAAAAATTTGTGCTATTTTAATGTTTTGATTGGTTTGGATTGCGTTGTGCAATTCAATCTTTTTTTTATTGAGATTCCGATTGTATCTACACATTCTAATTATTTTATTTGGGTTGCTAACTCAACGGTAGAGTACTCGGCTTTTAAGTGCGGCTAGCATCTTTTACACATTTGTATGAAGCAAAAGATTCGTCCATACCATCGGTAGAGTTTGTAAGACCACGACTGATCCTGAAAGGAATGAATGGAAAAAGCAGCATGTCGTATCAATGGATAATTCTAAGAATATTTCATTCTTACCGAATAGGTCCAAAACCTTCAATATTTAAATTGTTTGAATTCTTGTCGTGTAATAAAAAAAATGAATTTGGTCGAGTGAATAAATGGGTAGAGCCCTACTACGGTTCCAATTATAGGGAAACAAAAAGTAATGAGCTTCTGTTCTTAATTTTTGAATGATTACCCGATCTAATTAGACGTTAAAAATATATTAGTGCTTAATACGGGAAAAACTTTTCCCATGAGTGGATTATAAATTTCTTATGAGTCCTAATTATTAGCTATTACCCATTATGGGGTAGAGATAAATGTGTAGAAGAAGGCAGTATATTGATAAAGATTTTTCAAAATCAAAAGAGCGATTGGATTGAAAAAATAAAGGACTTCTAACCATCTTGTTACCCTAGAATGAACATAAATCAATTAGATGGAAAAAGAGAGGCTAGAGAGTCTGTTGATGAGTCTTACTTGTTCCGAGGTATTTTCTTACTATAATACCTTGTTTTGACTGTATCGTACTATGTATCATTTGATAACCCAATAAATCACCTATTTCTTTTCTTGTTCACATTAAAAATGGAAGAATTTCAAGGATATTTAGAACTAGATAGATATCAGCAACATGACTTCCTATACCCACTTATCTTTCGGGAGTATATTTATGCACTTGCTCATGATCATGGTTTAAATAGATCAATTTTGTTGGATAATGTAGGTTATGACACTAAATATAGTTTACTAATTATAAAACGTTTAATTAGTCGAATGTATCAACAGAATCATTTGACAATTTCCGCTAATGATTCTAACCAAAAAAAAATTTTTGGGTACAACAAAAATTTGTATTCTCAAATGATGTCGGAGGGATTTGCAGTCATTGTGGAAATTCCGTTTTCCCTACGATTAGTATCTTCCTTAGAGGCGACAGAAATCGTAAAATCTTATAATTTACGATCAATTCATTCAATATTTCCTTTTTTAGAGGACAAATTCCCACATTTAAATTATGTATCAGATGTACTAATACCCTACCCCATTCATCTAGAAATCTTGGTTCAAACCCTTCGCTATTGGGTGAAAGATCCCTCTTCTTTACATTTATTACGACTCTTTCTTCACGAGTATTATAATTGGAATAGTCTTATTACTCCAAAAAAAATTATTTTTTCAAAAAGTAATCCACGATTATTCTTGCTCCTATATAATTCTCATGTATGTGAATACGAATCCGTTTTACTTTTTCTTCGTAATCAATCTTCTCATTTACGATTAACCTCTTCTGGTATCTTTTTTGAGCGAATACATTTCTATGAAAAAAAAAAATATCCTGTAGAAGAAGTCTTCGTTAATGATTTTCCGGCCGCCATCTTATGGTTCTTCAAGGATCCTTTTATGCATTATGTTAGATATCAAGGAAAATCTATTCTGTCTTCGAAGGATACCCCTCTTCTGATGAATAAGTGGAAATATTATCTTGTCAATTTATGGCAATCTCATTCTTATGTGTGGTCTCAACCAGGAAGGATTTATATAAACCAATTATCCAAGCATTCCCTTGATTTTTTGGGGTATTTTTCAAGTATGC